AATTGAAGTTGTAAAGTAATCGATAACTAGTTAGTCAAAACAAGAATTCATTTTGACCAAACTGTCTAGTTTCCTTTTATTATTGCAGGGCATATCTCATTTCAAGATTTATCGACTGACTTGATCGGGATCCTATTTCCAGTCTACTTCATTTTTTTAGTTCAATTTTCTTGAATTGCTTTAGTTAGTATAACTCTAGATGTTACACTTAGACAAATTTTGTTGTTTTCGCCCAGGATTCTTCCTAAAGAAAGCAAATAGAATTATTATTTTGTGTTTAAGAATTTCGAATTTATTATTCTTTTGATTATTTGAATTTTCTTTATCAAAATGTGAGTTCGAAATTTTGATTTTTTCATTTTTTAGGAATAGAGTCGGGAGTTTTTTTTTCTTAGTAATTTAGAATAGAACAAGTATTCAAATGTACGAGAATGGGTAGGTATTTCCATCTCAGGATTTCGAATATCTTAATCTTAGTGTTGGTATATTCCGTTTATTAGATCTGGGGGGGGTTTCTCTTGATTGAATACAGAAAAAGAAGACCACCCCCCCCTTTTCTTTTTGTTTTGGTGTGCTTCGCCGGGTATTGGTATATTGGTAAGGTATACCAAAGAAAAGGAGTATCACTGGCTTAACCCCTTGATTGTGGGCAGGAAAATTCATATAGAATTTCCCTGCGATGATTAATGACTAAGGTTTGGTTTGTTTGGAAAAAAAATGGATTCGATCCCTTGAAATCCGTTTTTTGGATTTTCTGTTCTGCTTTAAATGATTCCCGTGAGTGAGTTTTTAGGACAAATTTTGTTTCGATGAACCAACCGGTCAGTTACAAGCAACAAACAAGAATGAAGAAATCAAAATTATACAATTTTTTATTTCAAATGAAAATATGAATTTTATTCATTTTTTTATAGGGCTCTAGGGCTATACGGACTCGAACCGTAGACCTTCTCGGTAAAACAGACCAAACTTATTATTATCAAAATGATATGAACTGTTTCAAAGACCCAACATGCATTTTTTTTGCATTGGGCTCTTTCATTAACTGATAGAAATATCAGCCAATCCGCCATATTTTTTTTCTTGACAGAAAAATAAGATAAGGAGATGGCTCCATGTGCTCTGATTCATTATTTGGGATTCTAATTCAGGAGCACTACCAAAGTGTTTCAAAGGTGAAGTTATTTTGACGTAGGTCTGCCTTTGGCCTCGAATTTGAAGTTAAATGAAGTCTCTATCGTTCGGCTTAAAAAATCCAATATGAAACTTCATACACCTTCAAGTTCATAGGACGAAAAGAGATTTTTTGAGGGCCTTATACTCATTATGCCTGGCATTGAATATACCGGTATTCACCTTATCAATATCTCAAGATGGGGCCTGTTTGGTACCTAAAAGGACACTCAAATAGGACCGAACCTCTCGTCAGGCTATTGTTCTCTTAAAGTTATTATAGAGTAAGACATCGATTTCTCAATAAGATCCATTTTTTGGATTGTATGGTGGATTCCCCTGAAAAACATTGGCGCGCGTGTAAACGAGGTGCTCTACCAACTGAGCTATAGCCCTTAGTGCTTGTGATGCATATTTTATCATGTATATAATTTGTTGTCAAGATGAATATTCTATGATCCAACATCCTCAATTTTTGAGTGGTATTGGTTCGATTATTATTGCTTATAAGGAATATGATATTTATAATCCATCGACGGGATGGGTTCCATTTGGTTCTTTTTGGGATGATAAATGACCTACTTAACTCAGTGGTTAGAGTATTGCTTTCATACGGCGGGAGTCATTGGTTCAAATCCAATAGTAGGTAGAACTTATTAGATACCGGAGTCAATGGTATCTAATAAGTTTTTTGCCCCACCCTTTTCTCTTTTTATAGATTTTGTATTTTTATTTATTTCATTTTTGAATTGCGTTGTATCAAAATTGGATTCTGCTTGATTGGATTCTGTCGAGTGAATGCAATCAAAATAGGGTTTAGAAACAGAAACTCTTTTGATTATTTGAACGCACCAACTAGTTATGAAATTGCACTGACAGCCTCGACTCTTGTCCTAGCTCGTCGGAGAGCTAGATTTGCCTCAATTATTTGTCTCTTTCCTTCAGCTTTTCTTAAACTAGCTTCTGCTATTTCAAGAGTTTCCTGAGCTTCTTGTGGATCAATATCATTACTCTTTTCCGCATCATTTACTAAAACAGTGATCTCATTATTGCCTATTCTAGCAAAACCGCCCATCAGAGCCATCGTTAACCATTGGTCCTTAAGGCGTATTCTCAAAATTCCTATATCTACAGCTGTAGCAATAGGAGCATGATTTGGTAATACGCCAATTTGACCACTATTTGTAGATAAAATGATTTCTTTCACTTCTGAATCCCAAACAATTCGATTAGGGGTCAGTACACAAAGATTTAAAGTCATTTCTGCAAATTGCTCTCCATTTCTAAGTTGATAGCCTTCGCGGTAGCTTCATCGATATTACCTACT